TTGTTGACTATTACTTATCAAATCTTGTTCTATAATCTGGTTTGATCTTGTAGTCCAAATAATCCCGTACCATGACGTATCTGTAATAGTAATCATGAGTAAAACAAAAATACTTGTACAAATTGGCAAAGTAACCCCATCCCCAACGGTCCAAAGATTCAAATCTTTGTAATATTCTGAACCATTCATAAACATCACAGCAAATACGATTAAAACATTTATAGCTCCCACGTAAATAAGGAGTTGTGCAGCAGCTACAAAATAGGAGTTTAATAGAATATAGAATAAGGATATACAAACAAGAACCAGTCCCAATGAAAAGGCAGAATAAATGGGGTTGGTAAATAATACCACTCCCATACCTCCTAGTATAAGAACCGATCCCAGAAAGACTAAAAGAAAATCATGTATTGGTCCGGGCAAATCCATTATATGTAAAATAAGAGATAAATAAATCGAAATGTTTTTCATGACCTTATTGAAATCCGAACAGAAAAAAAATTTATAATTTTTGAGCAATTCCTAATTAAATCCTAAGTAAATAAATACTAAGGGATATGAATAAATGTAAGTACAATTATTGGACTAATTTAATTCGTTATCTGAAAGAGTAGTTCTAATTTGAAACTATATATGTAAAAATAATTACAGATATATTAATTAATGGATTTTCAATCCAAATTAAGACGTGATTCTTAACCAACTAATCAATAGTTGGGATTTGTAGTTATTGACCAAACAAAACGAAAGAAACCCGATTCCTTTAGATTAGATCAAAACTGAACCTTAGTATTATTTATTAGTAAAGTAATAGTATTAGTAAAGTAATTATAAATTATTCTTTAATCAAGAGATTTACTTATTTTTTTTGAGGCGAATAAAAAATTGTTCGAATTGTATAATCATCAATTACTGACATTGGTAAACGACCCAAAGCAATTTGATTATAATTCAATTCGTGACGATCATAAGTAGAAAGTTCATATTCTTCAGTCATTGATAAACAATTTGTTGGACAATACTCAACACAATTACCACAAAATATACAGACTCCGAAATCAATACTGTAATTAAGCAACCGTTTCTTGCGAATATCAGTTTCCAATTTCCAATCAACAACAGGTAGATCTATAGGACATACACGAACACATACTTCACAAGCAATACATTTATCAAATTCAAAATGGATTCGACCGCGGAAACGCTCCGCGGTGATTAATTTTTCATAAGGATATTGAATAGTTACGGGTAAACGCTTTGCGTGAGATAAAGTAATCATGAAACTTTGACCAATGTACCTTGCAGCTCGTACTGTTTGTTGACCATAATTCATGAACCCAGTTACCATAGAGAACATATCGTTAATATATATTATGAATAATTTTATGTTTGTTTATTTCTCTTGTTTGAGACAAGTTGTAAATTTCCCTTACAGCGAAAAGAGTTGGGAAGAAGTTGTTAATAATAGATTACCGAGAGAAATAGGTAAAAGAAATTTCCATCCAAGATTCAATAGTTGGTCCATTCTTAGCCTCGGTAAAGTCCATCTTGTTGTGATAGGAATGAACAAGAACAAATAAGTTTTAGCTAATGTAATAAAGATACCAATTGTCGCTCCAAAAACTCCACATGTTTTATTTATTTCAAAAAGCTCAGAAACATATATGTCCGGAATAGAGATATTCCAACCTCCCAAGTAAAGAACTGTTACAAATAATGAAGAAACTAATAGGTTTAGATAGGAAGCAACATAAAATAAACCAAATTTTATACCCGAGTATTCGGTTTGATAACCTGCTACTAATTCTTCTTCTGCTTCTGGTAAATCAAAAGGTAATCTCTCGCATTCTGCTAGGGAAGAAATGATAAAAATGATAAACCCTATAGGCTGACGCCACAAATTCCATCCCCAAAAACCGTATTTTGATTGCGCCTCAACTATATCAATTGTACTTGAACTGTTAGATAATTATAGTCGGTGATACCATTACTGTTACCATCGCTATTACAGAACCGTACATGAGATTTTCACCTCATACGGCTCCTTGAAGGCCAGAAATAAATCTAAGGATCGCGTCAGTATGATTTTATCTTGATACGTTTGTAGGATGGATAAAGTCAAAATCTATTGGACGGTCCTAAATTAGACCAATTGAATTCTGTCTGTTATAATTATTTAATATTTAATAATAAATAAAAAAAGTACTTCTGAATTGATCTCACCCTTTCTTTAATCTTTAATAATTTCAATAAGAATTTTAATTCTTCTTTGTTGAGTAATAACTTAATTGTTCAATAAAATACTTCTTGTAGAAATATCAATAACCCGTTGATTTCACGTACGAAAAAAATTCTATAATTAATTCATGAATTATGACACAAATTCTATACCTATTAATATGTATCTGGGAAAGAAAAAAATAAAAAAGATATCTTTTTTATTTTTTTATTGGAATTGGATTTCTTTCTCTTTTTTTCGTTCCTATTCTTCTTTCTATTTCTGAGAAAAAGGGGGCTTACAAAATAAAGTAAAGGATTATTTCGTTCCCAATAGTTATTTATTTAATCGGTGGATAGGAGCATACTCTGGATTGGAATCGTGTCGTGGGGAGTATTGCCTGATCATTTCTACCAATTTAAAGCCCCAATGAGTATTCTATATTATGTAAAAATGTCCTTTTGGAGAATTTACATAATCTCCATTACTAATCCTTTACATATCTTGGTGTTTCTAACCACCCACTCGTTTTTGCTCAACCCCCCGCTGTGGTAATACATACAAATGATAGTGAAAACTCAATACGGTTGATCTTTTGAGCCCGCTTCAAGTCAGGATGACTAATCAACCAATCTTGGGGGAAACGGTCGCTTCTGTTTATGTTTATTTCCGCTTAACTCTCTAACTCTTATACATAGAAAATGAGACTCAATCTTTTTACTGCGAATTTATATATAAGCTGTTTTCTTTCACTCATATAACTATTTGATTTAGTTCATCAACCCGAATAATGAATAAAAAAAATGAAGATAGCTACTTAATTCATTCCAACCCTTTCTTTGAAAGGAAGGAATAAAGAAAAGTTTATGTCTATGTATCAACGAATCGCACGTAGAGATATTGATAACACACATAAAGTTAATGGTATTTCATAACTAATCGATTGAGCAGCAGCTCGTAGACCACCTAAAAAGGAATATTTATTATTTGACCCGTATCCTGACATAAGAAGTCCAATTGGAGCAATACTGGAAATGGCAATCCATAAAAAAACGCCGATATTGAGATCCGCTAAAACAAGGTGATAGCCAAAAGGAACTACTGAATAGCTTACTAAAATTGATATGACTGCTATGGATGGCCCGATACTGAATAAACGGGTATCCCCCCTAGATGGAAGAAGATTTTCTTTGAAAACGAGTTTTGCCCCATCTGCTAGAGCTTGAAGAATTCCCAAAGGGCCGGCGTATTCAGGTCCAATACGTTGTTGTATCCCTGCGGATATTTCTCTTTCTAACCATACAATTACCAGTACGCCTATTGTGATTCCCAATACAAGAGTCAAAATAGGAATAAGCACCCATATAATTCCATAAACCTCTTTCAAAAACTCTAATCTAGAAAAAGAATCAATCTCTTGTACTTCTGGTATATCAATTATCATTTCAACGATCAACTTCTCCCATAATGATATCTATACTACCTAGTATCGTCATAATATCAGCCAATTTCATTCTTTTAACTAACTGAGGAAGAATTTGCAAATTGATAAAACCCGGGGGGCGAATTTTCCATCTCCAAGGAAAACCGCTCTGATCCCCTATCAGAAAAATTCCCAGTTCTCCCTTTGGGGCTTCGACTCTCACATAAAGTTCTTGTTTCGGCAATTCAAATGTAGGAGAGGGCTTTTTACTAATAAATCGATATTCAAAATCATTCCATTCCGGATTCCTTTCTCTATCAAAGTATCGTATTTCTAAATTCTCATAGGGTCCCCCTGGAATTCCTTCCAGAGCCTGTTGAATAATTTTTATAGATTCTATCATTTCACCAATTCGGACTAGATAACGAGCCAATGAATCTCCTTCTTTTTGCCACTGTACCTCCCAATCAAATTCGTCGTAACACTCATAATGATCAACTTTACGAAGATCCCATTGTATTCCGGAAGCTCGCAGCATTGGTCCCGATAAACCCCAATTTATTACTTCCTCTCTACCAATAATGCCTACTCCCTCGACTCGTTCTAAAAAAATAGGATTTCGTGTAATAAGTTTTTGATATTCAGCAACTCTTGTTAAAAAATAATCGCAGAAATCCAAACATTTATCTATCCAACCATGAGGTAGATCGGCCGCTACTCCTCCGATACGAAAATAATTATGCATCATTCTCATACCGGTGGCAGCTTCGAATAGATCATATACTAATTCTCTTTCTCTGAAAATATAGAAAAAGGGAGTTTGTGCACCAATATCCGCCATAAAAGGACCAAGCCATAACAGATGAGAAGCTATACGACTCAACTCCAACATAATTATTCTGATATAGCTAGCTCTTTTAGGTACTTGAATATTTCCCAACTGTTCCGGTCCATTTACAGTTATTGCTTCTGTGAACATAGTAGCTAAATAATCCCAACGTGTTACATAAGGCAAATATTGTATAATTGTTCGGTTTTCCGCAATTTTTTCCATCCCTCGGTGTAAATAACCCAATATTGGTTCACAATCAATAACATCTTCACCATCTAGAGTAATGATGAGTCTAAGAACACCATGCATTGATGGGTGGTGGGGGCCCATATTGACTATCATGAGGTCTTTTCTTGTAGCTGGTATATTCATCGGTTTTTCCTCGATTCATTCTTTCATGAATTGCTGAAAACGAAAAAAAAGTTCATTAAAATTCAAGATCTAATAAATCAAATAATTCAAAATGCCTTTTCAAATTAACGGGTTTTTGACTCCCGAATATCCAACCGATTAATTAATTCTTTATAACATATTCTATTTTTCTTTGACAAATAAGACAGCAGTCGTTGACGTTTTCCCAGAATTTTACGTAAACCTCTCTGAGATAAATAGTCTTTTTTGTGTAATTCTAAATGTGAAGTAAGTCTTCGTATCCTATTGGTGAAACTAACTATTTGAAATTCAGCAGATCCTCTGTTTTCGTCTTTTTCTTCTTGTGAAATAACTGAGATGAATGAATTTTTTACCATAAAATGAAATCTTCTCGCCCTCTCTTTTTATTTTAATAAATTTTTATTGATAGATATCTTTATTGATCAGTAATAATAATGCCTCTCATTTTTATTTTGTATATACAAAAATCTTAATTTTGTTATTAATTTATAATTTTTTTTTAATAAAATTAAATTTTTAATTTGTAAATTTTATTTGGATTTGAAAGGGTATACATAAAGGATGGTTGTTTTCTCCACTCACAAAAGATAAAAATTTAGACCTAAAATAAGAATATTTTGTTTATTTATTTCTAGATCAAATTGATATGTCATTGAATTAGTATCGTGTATCAGTGGAATGTAAGACAATGCATGTGTGCATCTCTTTGTCGTCATAGACCAGATATGGTATGGGAAATATATCAAAAATGTACTATTAATGCATTTTCAATCGCGGATACATATGTACCCTTACCATACTGAAACGACTGCCATTATTGGTATTAAACCAATAACGATTCATACAAGCCAAATCTTCTAATCGATAATTGGGCCAAAGAAATAACTTAAATTTAATAAGTTTTTTTTTATATTTTTTGCTTTTATCCAAAACTTGACTGTTTACCTTATTCCCATTACAAAATGCTGCATTTCTATGTCTATTCTCAGAATTGAAACAAATTAGAATTCTCAATTCTCTACGACGTCTAGGTGATAAAATATTTTCAGGAACAAACAAATCATAATGATTTTTATCTCTATTTCCAGTCATCTTTTGATGTTTTGTAATGGCTTCATTAGAATTCTTATCAGCATGTTTTTTTTCTCGGTATCTTTGATTAATTTGGTGTTTACTTTTATGAACTAATGAAATACCGATGGTTTGATACATAATAAAATTTCCATCATTTTTTATAGATAGACGAATTGGTTCAATAATCAAAATTCCCCTTTTAATCAATTCTGTAAGAGTTAAATCTTTCTTAATCATCAGAATATCCAGACTCATTTCGCCCCTTTGAATAGAGGATATAGTAATTTCTCTTGGATTTATCAGTCTAAGCAGGAGACAATATACTTTGATGTTATTGATTATTTTTTTATTTAAAGAATCATCCCATCTCAATTGAAAATGCAAATACCTTTTTAGGAAGAAATCAAACTCCGCTTTTGTATTGATCTTGTATTGCTTTTTATTTCTATGTTTTTTCATGTACGATCCCGTATAATCTTCTTCAACATCTTTTTCTTGGTTTGAAAGGGCTGATTTAAAATCCGCTTGGCCCGCGTATTCTTTTTCCCCTTGATTTCGGTTTTCTAATTCAAAAGATTTTTTTGAATTCTCCGATATTGATATAAAAGGATCTCTTTTTTTATTTCCAGTGATGCTTTTGTTTTTACTAACATTTTCATTTATATTAGAATTTAAAACTAGTAATTTAATTGGTATAACCCACGGTTTAATTTTATACGTATTATAAAGTATCCCCAATTCTGGTAAGAACCAAAATTCCATATTTGATATGGGACAACTTAGTATTTCTTCATTCATCCCCATCCAATCAAAAAACCCTTTTTGATTGGATAGGTTGATTTCTTGATCTTGCTGAATCGTGAGATAAAAAGGACCCCTCTTATTGATTTTATCAATTATTTGATACTTATTAACCCTAGTCTTAGTATATTTATTACTGTTAGTGTCAGTATCAATATCGATCCAGGCGTCAATATCGACCTTATTTTTAAGACAAAAATGTAAAATTCTCCAATCAAAATATTTTCTATCTGGATTTATCTCCATATCTCTAATATCATCTTCTACTAGATAATTATTGATAGGGATAATAGGAATACCTTCCGGCATATTAAATGATTTTTGTGTATGTGTGTTGTAATTATAAAAAATATCTTGGTTATTTTTTACTTGTAATGGTGATCCATAAATATAAGAGTCCTTCTTATCTTCATAATTAATAAATTTATATGCTAAAAGATCATATCTATATCGTTTTTTTAAATTATCTTTTTGATTCAGTAATGAATCTGTTTCAAAATTTTTTTCGTAGTTAATTAATTGATCCTTTTCATATAAATCACATAAATCTTTATTTTGAGCCATACAGTGTTGATTGAATATATTTCGCCATTTTTGTGGTACTAATCTAGACCATTTAATGTGAGATACATCACATTGATACTGACTCCTTAACCAATTTGTCCATTGATTCATTCCATAATTGCGGAGATTCTTATGTCTTAATTCGGAATGAAATAGTTCTTGTGTTACAACAAAAAAATCCTTTATTTCATTCTTAAGAAAAAGAGACATTCCGTTATATTGAAATACAGATTTTAACTTATATAAGTTAATAAGTTGAGTTTGTGATAATTTGTAAAATACATATGCTTGTGAAAAGTAAGATAAGTCACAAAAAGTCTTTGAATTCTTGTTACTAATATTAGTAAGTGACTTTTTTATAGTCGAAATAAAGGGAATTACACTTTGATTTGTTTTATCAATTCTTTCGTGATTTACTTCATTATCGTTAATGTATTTATTAATAATTTTTTTTGTTGATTCAAGAAAAAGTTTTGTATTGATGCTAGGAATATTAATGATACATAGAAAGATATCTATGTATATCCTTTCAATGAAATATTTTATAAAATAATGTGACTTAAGGATTAATCTAACATTTTGCCTTTTTAATATCTGCCAAATATTTTTTTGTGATTCTGATCTTTTATCATCATAACTTATTTTGTTAGAACTAAAATTTATATCTGGAGTTATAAATCCTTTTTTATTTTCTTTTGTAATTTTTTCTATTTGATTTATGATTGTATTTGTTCTATCAGTTAGATCTTGCATTTTTTTTTCTGTTAATGAATAATTTGTCCAACCCTGAGATATAATTTGAATCGACGATTCAGGAATCATCCGATTACCAATTATCGAATCTTTTTTAGTTTCACTCAATTCATATACTTCTATTTCTCTCAATCCAAATCCAAATAATGTAATTGGGTTTATTTTTGAGAGTTCTTTTATTATTTCTTTTATAAACAGAATACTTTTAATGATCCATTTTTTTGTTTCTTTTGAGACATTTAGAAACAATTTTGTTTGTTCTTTTAAAATTCTTAGAATTATAAAACATTTCTTTTTCAATTTTTTTTTTAGTTCTTTAAAAATGGGTTCAAAAAATGAAAGTTGTTTTCTGGGAGAACCAAAAGGTAGTTCAGTTTCCATTCCAAAAATTGTTAAAAAGCAAAAATCATTTTTTTGATCCTTATTTTTCATTGGATCATTATAAGGGGCTTGTAGTTTAGATCTGTGCCACGGTTTAAGACGAAAAGGAAATAGGATCTTGATCTGAATACCGTCCGTTAACCAGTTTTTTGGAAATTCTTTTTCTGATAATTGAACGCCATTATAGGTACATTTAACATGCATTTCTCTATTCCAATCCCTTAAATCCTTAGACCATTCAGGAAATTGAAATAATAGTATACGGACTATATTTTTAGCTATTATCAATGAAGGTAATATAATATATTTTCTAAGAATTGATTGGGTTACTAACAAAAAACCTCTTATTACTTGAGCAAGTAAAATACTATCCCAGGCTTCTGCTATTTCTATACGCGCTTTCTCCTTTCTTTTGTCTTCTTCTTTTTTGTCCTCTTCTTTTTTTTTCTCTGTATAATCCGAAAATTCTGTGTTTTTCCGCATCCAATTTCTAAAAATTATTTTCATACGCGCTGAAATATCAAAAAAAAAATAAAAAGATTTGTCTATTCGGTCCAAAAAAAGGGGGGAATGCACATTTGCTTGAAAAAGTTTCCAAGTAACTGTTTTACGCCTTTGAGCGCGCATAGAGCCTTTGATTATGTCTCGACGAAAGTCCGATTGTTGTGAATAACGTATTAAAGCAATTTCGTCTGTTTGATCAGTATTATTAGTTTCTTGGGTATTCGTATAAGCATCAGTATTCTGGTGGTTATCAGTAAAAATCACTACGCGTTTGGCTTTTCTTGAACGAATCTCATGATCCTCTACCACACTTTCCTCGGTTTCTCCCTCTTGTTGTTCTAAATCGTTGATTAATTTGTATGACCACCGAGGAACTTTTTTATTAATTTCTTTTATTCCAATAGATTTTTTTTTTATTGTTTTATCGTTCGGAACAGTTCTAACTGCATTGAATAAAAAATTTAAAATTTTTAATTGATCCTCTGAATGAATTCTTACTTGTTCGTGTTCTGGAACTAAAAAAAGTCTTTGAAAATTTAAACTTGATGTTGATTTTACAGCCAATTCATTGATTAAATTCAATAAATAACCAATTTCTGTTACTAATGATTTTCTATCATTTATATCAAATGGATTTGTTTTTTGTTCAAATTCTAAGTAATTAATAATAAGAAGGATACCATGAATTTTATTTATACAAACCCTTTCTCTGTAATTTTTTATAGAAGCTTCATTTATGATTGAAGGTGTAAACAATTTTTTGATCCGTCCCCGGTAGGGTCCATTCAAGAAAGGATCATATATTTTTGTTAAGTATTCTTTTTTAGTCTTATCATTACACAATCTAGTTCTTTTTTCGAGTACATTCAGAACAAAAAATTCTTTATTTAGAGTTTTGTCGAGAGCTTTTACTCTATTTAAAAATTTATTGTTTAACTTTTTCTTTTTATGTTCATTTCTATAACTCCACTGATTATAAAATTCATTAGAAGGGGATTCTTCTTTTCTGAACAGAGACATTTTCCTTTGTATCATTTCAAAAAAAGTTGCCAAACTG